TCAGAGACTATTATCCTTTATTTAATGATAATCAGAGACTATTAAATAAAAATGAAAATACTACTAATTAGAACCTAATTAAGATAGGATGACTAATGTATGCAGCCTAATGAGGAGTAATACTATAAAAAGAAAAAATAAAGAACTCTATTTCAGAACTATGAGACAGAATATTCTGTTTTCTTATTTACTCTTTCTTTATTTTTGGATTTTATTTCTATTTTTCTATTTAAAGTAGATCGATTTAGATAACGTATCTATAAGCAAAGTAATATACTTCAAACAAAGTAGGAATTCGCAAGATGGAGAAAATCATTGCAGTTATTATAGGGAAGTCTAGGGACTTAGAGCATATCCTATTTGAAGGAGGATGGAATTCAAATAGGGTAAGGGATCCTTCCTTCTATTGATTTGATAGAAATTCGTTTTTCTTTTCCTGTCTCTATGATTTTCGAAGAATGAGCCTGTGGTAATGCTTTTATCTCTATTCTATGGCGCAAGCGACCGTCCAGTCTATAAACAAGTACTAATGAGAAAATGAAAACTATACTAAAGGAAACATAGGATCTCTATCCTAAAATCTAAAAATAGGACATATTAGGGCTATACGGATTCGAACCGTAGACCTTCTCGGTAAAACAGATCAAACGGATTATTATCGAAATGATTCGAACTGTTTCAAAGACTCAACATGCATTTTTTTGCATTGGGCTCTTTCATCAACTGATGTAAAGATCAGTTAGTCCACCATAGTTTTTCTTTACGGAAAGATAATGAGATGGCTCCCTGTGCTCTGATTGATTATTTGTATTATGATCTATCTAGGAGCAATACCAAAGTGTTTCAAAGGAGGATTACCTTGACTTAGGTCTGCCTCCGGCCTAAATTAAATCAACCTAAGTGAAATGGAGTCTCTATCGTTCCGCTGCAAGAGTTGACTATGAGACTTCATACACCTTAAAGTTCATAGAACGAAAAGAAGTTTTTTGGAGGCCCTTATCCTCATTACGCCTAGCATTTAGTGGGCTGGATATTTACCTTATCAACTAGCAAATCAATAAGGGTTCTATTTGATTAGGCACCTGAATTGGCACCTGAATCGGACTGAACCGACTGTTTGTCAGGCTACTGTTCTCCTATTCTCTCGAATCCATGAAGTAAGACATTGATTTTGCAATAAGATCAATTATGTTCATTGCATAATAAGCTCCCTTGAAAAGCATTGGCGCACGTGTAAGCGAGTTGCTCTACCGAACTGAGCTATAGCCCTTGTCAGAGATATCTTAACATATAGATAATTTCTTGTCAAGATGAATATTCTCTAATGCCAGAGGATATCCCTTTGATCTGCTTACTATATAACATAGTAATAACGGAGCAGTATTGCTTATAAAAAGGATTCGATCTATAATCGATCGAAGTAATGGGTCTTCCTTTGTGGTGATAAATTGCCTACTTAACTCAGTGGTTAGAGTATTGCTTTCATACGGCGGGAGTCATTGGTTCAAATCCAATAGTAGGTAGGTAGGTAGAAAAATTACTAGATAGCATTGGACTTACTTCGCTTCGCTATCTAATAACTTTTTCTACTCCTCTTCCCTTTTTCTTTGTATCAACTAAACCTTTGGATTGTCTTCAATTGGATGGGGGAATCCAATTGATAGCCTCGACTCGTATCCTAGCTCGTCTGAGAGCTAGCTTCGCTTCAACCAATTCTTTCGTACCCTCAGCTCTACTCAAGTTAGCTTCGGCTATTTCAAGTGCCTGTTGAGCTTCTTCCGGATCAATGTCACTACCCAGTTCCGCATCATTTCCTAAAATGATGATCTCATTATTAACTATTCTCGCAAAACCGCTCCACAGAACCGCCGTTAACCATTGGTCGTTGAGGAGGCGTATTCTCAAAGGACCCATATCTACAGCTGTGTTAATGGGGGCGTGGTTTGGTAATACGCCAATTTGGCCACTATTAGTAGATAAAATGATTTCTTTCACTTCACAATCCCAAATAATTCGCTTAGGAGTTAGTACATAAAGATTTAATTTCATTTCTTCAATTTGTTCTCCTCTTCTAAGTTTATAGCTTTCGTGCTAGCTTCATCGATGTTACCCACCAAATAAAAAGCCTGTTCGGGTAGGCCGTCTAATTCTCCGGAAAGGATTAGTTGAAATCCCCTAATTGTTTCTGCAAGACCAACATACTTTCCTGCAGAACCGGTAAAAACTTCTGCCACAAAGAACGGTTGTGATAAGAAACGTTCAATTTTTCGTGCTCTTGCTACAGTTAAACGATCCTCCTCCGATAATTCATCCAACCCAAGAATTGCGATAATGTCCTGAAGTTCTTTGTAACGTTGTAAAGTTTGCTTAACTCTTTGCGCAGTTTCATAATGTTCGTTGCCAACGATCCGAGGCTGTAACATAGTTGAGGTTGAATCTAAAGGATCTACTGCTGGATAAATACCCTTGGAAGCTAATCCTCTGGAAAGTACGGTAGTAGCATCCAAATGTGCAAATGTTGTGGCAGGAGCAGGGTCGGTCAAATCGTCCGCAGGTACATAAACCGCTTGGATCGAAGTTATAGATCCCTTTTTGGTAGAAGTAATTCTTTCTTGCAAAGAACCCATTTCTGTACTAAGAGTAGGTTGATAACCCACTGCGGAGGGCATTCTCCCTAATAAAGCGGATACCTCCGATCCTGCTTGAACAAAACGAAAGATATTATCGATGAATAGAAGCACGTCTTGCTTATTAACATCTCGGAAATATTCTGCCATAGTTAGGGCAGTTAAACCAACTCTCATACGAGCTCCCGGCGGTTCATTCATTTGGCCATAGACTAGAGCTACCTTTGATTCCTCAATATTTTTTTCATTAATTACTCCGGATTCCTTCATTTCCATATAAAGATCATTTCCTTCACGAGTCCGTTCCCCTACTCCGCCAAATACGGATACGCCTCCATGAGCTTTAGCAATGTTGTTGATTAATTCCATGATGAGTACTGTTTTCCCTACTCCAGCCCCCCCAAATAGTCCGATTTTTCCCCCACGTCGATAAGGAGCTAAAAGATCGACCACCTTAATACCTGTTTCAAAGATGGATAATTTCGTATCTAACTCGATAAAGGCAGGCGCAGATCTATGAATAGGGAATGTTGCACTAGTATCTACAGGACCCAAATTGTCAATAGGTTCCCCAAGAACGTTGAAAATTCGTCCGAGAGTAGCTCCACCGACTGGAACACTGAGAGGAGCTCCCGTGTCAATCACTTCCATTCCTCTCATCAACCCGTCTGTAGCACTCATAGCTACAGCTCTAACTCGATTATTTCCCAATAATTGTTGTACCTCACAAGTCACATTAATTTGCTTACCGGCAGTGTCTCTACTCTTGACTACCAAAGCGTTATAAATATAAGGTAACTTGCCTGGGGGAAAAGTGATATCCAGCACGGGCCCAATAATTTGATCGATACGCCCTGTGCTTTTTTCCTCAATTGTGGAAACCCCGGGACGAGAAGTAGTAGGATTGGTTCTCATAATTATCACATAATTTTCAAAAAAAAAGGAATTTGTCGAAATTTTGCTTTTTTTCTTGTTGAATAATGCCAAATCAAATCCAAAAAAGAGCCAAAAATCCGAAAGTCAAAAGGAAATGAATTAGTTAATTCAATAAGAGAGAAAAGGGGACCAGGACTTGATTTCGTTGCCCAAGCGAATCCCATTCAATCGTTTACTCATGGAATGAGTCCGTTGGAAAGTTCAATCAATCTTTTTTTCATATACATTTCGCCTTTTGTGGAGGATCTGTCCCTACTCTACTTTCCTATCTAGGACTTCGATATACAAAATATATACTACTGTGAAGCATAGATTGCTGTCAACAGAGAATTTTCTTAGTATTTAGGTATTTACATTCAAAATAAGAAAGGGGCCTATTAAGAACTTGTAAAATAAGGATTAGGGATTGATTTGGGTTGCGCTATATCTATCAAAGAGTATACAATAATGATGGATTTGGTGAATCAAATCCATGGTTTAATAATGAACCATGTTAACTTACCATAACAACAACTCAATTCCTATCGAATTCCTATAGTAGAATTCCTATAGGATAGAACATACACAGGGTGTACGCATTATATATGAATGAAACATATTCATTAACTTAAGCATGCCCTCCATTTTCTTTAATGAGTTGATATTAATTGAATATCCTTTTTGTTTTAAAAGATTTTTGCAAAGGTTTCATTTACGCCTAATCCATATCGAGTAGACCCTGTCGTTGTGAGAATTCTTAATTCATGAGTTGTAGGGAGGGACTTATGTCACCACAAACAGAAACTAAAGCAAGTGTTGGATTTAAAGCTGGTGTTAAGGATTATAAATTGACTTACTACACCCCGGAGTATGAAACCAAGGATACTGATATCTTGGCAGCATTCCGAGTAACTCCTCAGCCGGGGGTTCCGCCCGAAGAAGCAGGGGCTGCAGTAGCTGCCGAATCTTCTACTGGTACATGGACAACTGTTTGGACTGATGGACTTACCAGTCTTGATCGTTACAAAGGACGATGCTATCACATCGAGCCCGTTGTTGGGGAGGAAAATCAATATATCGCTTATGTAGCTTATCCATTAGACCTATTTGAAGAGGGTTCTGTTACTAACATGTTTACTTCCATTGTGGGTAACGTATTTGGTTTCAAAGCCCTACGCGCTCTACGTCTGGAGGATCTGCGAATTCCCCCTACTTATTCAAAAACTTTCCTAGGTCCGCCTCATGGTATCCAAGTTGAAAGGGATAAGTTGAACAAGTACGGCCGTCCTTTTTTGGGATGTACTATTAAACCAAAATTGGGATTATCCGCAAAAAATTATGGTAGAGCGTGTTATGAGTGTCTACGCGGTGGACTTGATTTTACCAAAGATGATGAAAACGTAAACTCACAACCATTTATGCGCTGGAGGGACCGTTTTGTCTTTTGTGCCGAAGCTATTTATAAAGCACAGGCCGAAACCGGTGAAATCAAGGGGCATTACTTGAATGCGACTGCAGGTACATGCGAAGAAATGATTAAGAGAGCTGTATTTGCGAGGGAATTAGGGGCTCCTATTGTAATGCATGACTACTTAACTGGGGGATTCACTGCAAATACTAGTTTGGCTCATTATTGCCGCGACAATGGCCTACTTCTTCACATTCACCGGGCAATGCATGCAGTTATTGATAGACAGAAAAATCATGGTATGCATTTTCGTGTATTAGCTAAAGCATTGCGTATGTCTGGGGGAGATCATGTCCACGCCGGTACAGTAGTAGGTAAGTTAGAAGGGGAACGCGAAATGACTTTAGGTTTTGTTGATTTATTGCGCGATGATTTTATTGAAAAAGATCGTGCTCGCGGTGTCTTTTTCACTCAGGACTGGGTATCCATGCCAGGTGTTATACCGGTGGCTTCAGGGGGTATTCATGTTTGGCATATGCCAGCTCTGACCGAAATCTTTGGAGATGATTCTGTATTACAATTTGGTGGAGGAACTTTAGGACATCCTTGGGGAAATGCACCTGGTGCAGCAGCTAATCGGGTGGCTTTAGAAGCTTGTGTACAAGCTCGTAATGAAGGACGCGATCTTGCTCGTGAAGGTAATGAAATTATCCGAGCAGCTTGCAAATGGAGTCCTGAACTAGCCGCAGCTTGTGAAGTATGGAAGGCGATCAAATTCGAGTTCGAGCCGGTAGATAAACTAGATAAGTAGATAAAACTAGATATAAAGAAGGTCTAAATAAAAAAGAAGCGAAATAGAAAGAGAAAAAATCAGTTACAAAATGCAGTAATTCTTCTTTATTCTTCTAATTGATTGCAATTAAACTCGGCTCAATCTTTTTTTTTTAAGATTGAGCCGAATAAAAATAGATCTTGATACGATCATGAGACTTGACAAATAGAGATTCCTCTATTCTATATATTTAGAATATATAAAGGTATAATACAATAAATAAATACAAATATAGTATTTATTTATTGTATTGGGAAAGAATCAATGAAAAAAGATTAGGAATCGAAATGCTACTATACGCGTCCGGAGGAGTATTCGGAATAATATTCTTCTATAATCCATTCTTGCGTCTTGCGCGGGGTCTTACTAATAGGACTTCGCTGCACGGGACGGGTCTTCATCGAAAAGCTAACTCCACCCGGCATTTTCATACCCTTTGGGTGGTATATCGCCTTAAAAAGTCTAAGGGGGTAGTATGAGATCTGTAGTAAGCAAGAGAATTTGCCCTTTGATTTTGATTGAGTATGCTATTTTTCCGCCTTTACCGCGCATTATTGTATGAGCTTCTAGAGAATAGAGGACCGCGTATGCAGGAAGGAAATTACAGCTTAATAAAAAAGTCTAAAAAAGCTTCAACTTTATGGCACTATCAATCAACTAAAAAGCCCTATGTATGAATCCTTACAACCGGTGGGATAGGATAAGAGCGAGTTTCGGTATACTGGGGCTGGGGGATATCCTTATTTCAAAACCTGACGCGCATCTTGCGTTTGTAGGGGTCCGAGAGTGGTTGAAGAAGTATTGCATGTGGAAGTAGGTAGACGAAACTTATTTAGGATTCGAAATGGGCGCATTCGACTAAAAGTCGTACTGAGACCTTTTTTAAAGGGTATTCTGAAAGAGGTATTTCATTTTCACAATCGCTTTCTTTTGAATCCAATTTCAAGTTCGATTAGAAGGATAGAAAGGCCGTGAGGACGGGAAAAGAAAAATCAAATCTTTTGAATTTTGAATTAGTTCTCTTTTTTTGCAATTTTCTTATTATCCATTCCATTCATTTTTTTTTTATAGAATACTTTAGTATTCTATAAAAAATCTTTATTTTGCAAACTAAAAAATACAATAGTCAATATTCCTTATAATAGATATACTTAATTATATTATAAGAATCTTAAGATATTTTTCGAATAGATAGAAATAGTAAATTTGAATTGAGACACCTATTCTATGACGGATTTTAACTTACCTTCTATTTTCGTGCCTTTAGTAGGCTTAGTATTTCCGGCAATTGCAATGGCTTCTTTATTTCTTTATGTGCAGAAAAATAAGATTGTCTAGAACCGACGGGGGCGAATTTTCTCAATGTATTTCCACGCAGGATCATAATACAGATATTTTTTAGTGTAAGTAATATGGTAGGGTATGTGGTTCTTTCTACACACAAACGAAAAACGGCTATGGATGCGGATATAGGCTACGAGCATAAATGCATGCATATGCGGAGCCGGGTATAGCGAGTTTTATTTTAAGTGGATCGACGAATATTTTTTGAATAGAAAGTCAATGTATCTAACCAATTATTTCACAGGAGTACTCGTTGCTGAAGGCGATTTCAGAATCAAAAAAAGTAAAGTCAAAATCATTTAGCTTATTCTCTCAATTTCAATCGACCGCTGCTGGATTTAGTATATCTAATATGAATTGGCGATCAGAACACATATGGATAGAACTTCTAAAAGGTTCTCGAAAAAGAGGTAATTTTTTCTGGGCCTGTATTCTTTTTCTAGGTTCACTAGGATTCTTATCGGTTGGGGCTTCCAGTTATCTTGGTAAGAATATGATATCTGTACTTCCATCTCAACAAATTCTTTTTTTTCCACAGGGGGTCGTGATGTCTTTCTACGGAATCGCGGGCCTATTCATTAGCTCCTACTTGTGGTGCACTATTTTGTGGAATGTAGGCAGTGGTTATGACCGATTCGATAGAAAAGAGGGAATAGTGTGCATTTTTCGTTGGGGATTCCCTGGAATAAAACGTCGCGTCTTCCTTCGATTCCTTATGCGGGATATCCAATCAATTAGAATTCAGGTTAAAGAGGGTCTTTATCCTCGTCGTATCCTTTATATGGAAATCCGGGGCCAGGGGGTCATTCCCTTGACTCGTACTGATGAGAAGTTTTTTACTCCACGAGAAATAGAACAAAAAGCTGCCGAATTGGCCTTTTTCTTGCGTGTACCAATTGAAGTATTTTGAGTACCGATTGCATTTTTTTGAAATGAATTGAATGAGGACGAATTGGAAGAAGATTTTCTCAACACGGGGAGGAGGTCCCTTCGAAATTGGATTCGTTATTGTAAGGGGATTTTCGAGTATTTATCTAAAGGAAGGAACAAACGAGGATAAGAGAAAATTGCTTCTAATTTGTTTTGTCCAAGTGATGGCATAATATTCTTCCATTTTCATCCGAAAGCGCTTTTTTTTATTCTATTTCTCTATTCCACTCCATCTAGATCTAAGAAAGAACCCAATGCAATGAAATTCCACTAGTATACAAAAAAGAGAAATATATACAAGGTCTCAAACCTTGTTATAGAATTTTTGCTTCAAAGAAAAAGAAATATCATATAGAGTCAGCGAATGAAATAGAGTCAGCGAATGGAGCGGATTCATTAACAACTCAATTTACAGATCAAAAATGAAAAAAAAGAAAGCATTGCCTTCTTTCCTATATCTTGTATTTATCGTACTTTTGCCCTGGGGGGTCTCTTTCTCTTTTAACAAATGTCTGGAACTTTGGATTAAGAATTGGTGGAATACCAGGCAATCCGAAACTCTCTTAACTGATATTCAAGAGAAAAAGGTTCTAGAAAGATTCATAGAATTAGAAGAACTTTTTCTCTTGGACGAAATGATAAAAGAGAAACCGAAGACACATGTACAAAAACCTCCTATAGGAATACACAAGGAAATAATACAATTGGCCAAAATAGATAATGAGGATCATCTCCATATCATTTTGCATTTCTCGACAAATATAATCTGTTTGGCTATTCTAAGTGGTTCTTTTTTTCTTGGTAAAGAGGAACTTGTCATTTTGAATTCTTGGGTTCAGGAATTCTTCTATAACTTAAATGACTCAATAAAAGCTTTTAGTATTCTTTTAGTTACTGATTTTTTTGTTGGATTTCACTCCACCCGCGGTTGGGAACTACTAATTCGTTGGGTCTACAATGATCTTGGATGGGCTCCTAACGAGCTAATTTTCACTATTTTTGTTTGTAGTTTTCCAGTGATTCTAGATACATGTTTGAAATTTTGGGTCTTTTTTTATTTAAACCGTCTATCTCCTTCGCTTGTAGTCATTTATCATTCAATTAGTGAAGCATAAACTCATTTGATCTCCTGATATTAATCAAATTAGCATCTTTCTTCTTTTAGAAAGAAAGCCCTTTTCCTTTTTAGCAAAATTCTTTCTATTTCTACCTGCTCAAGGTATTCATCATTCCAGTACAACTGTTGCAGTAGAATGACAACAGACTCGTGTATAGGGAACTAGATTAGCTTAGCTACCTATCTAATTTATTGTAGAAATTCTGGGATCTGCGATTGGACATGGAAAATAGAAATACTTTTTCTTGGGTAAAGGAACAGATGATTCGATCTATTTCTGTATCGATCATGATATATGTAATAACTCGGACATCTATTTCAAATGCATATCCCATTTTTGCGCAGCAGGGTTATGAAAACCCACGAGAAGCAACCGGACGAATTGTATGTGCCAATTGCCATTTAGCTAATAAGCCCGTGGATATTGAAGTTCCCCAAGCTGTGCTTCCCGATACTGTATTTGAAGCAGTTCTTCGAATTCCTTATGATATGCAACTGAAACAAGTTCTTGCTAATGGGAAAAAGGGAGGGTTAAATGTGGGTGCTGTTCTTATTTTGCCCGAGGGATTCGAATTAGCGCCGCCCGACCGTATTTCTCCTGAGTTGAAAGAAAAGATAGGAAATCTCTCTTTTCAGAGTTATCGTCCCGATAAAAAAAATATTCTTGTGATAGGCCCTGTTCCCGGTCAGAAATATAGTGAAATCGTCTTTCCCATTCTTTCCCCCGATCCTGCTACGAAGAAAGACGTTCATTTCTTAAAATATCCCATATATGTAGGGGGAAACCGAGGAAGGGGACAGATCTATCCTGATGGTAGTAAGAGTAA